CCTTAGAAAAGGATTCTATCAAAAAAGATTCTATCAAAAAGGATTCTATAAAAACAATTATAACTAGATACGAATAGAAGAAGAAAAAAAGGAAATAAAAAAACATAGTATAGAAAAGATATCCAAAATGATATAGAAATCATTATCCTACCCTTATTTTTTATTTCCTTAATTTAATTGAATTTCATTTGATTAGGGCAAAACCTCTGCCTTTTTTAAAATATCCTGAACAGTTCCTGTAGGTTGAGCACCTTTTTCAAGGAAATAGAGAATAGCGGGAACGTTTAAATAAGTTTGATTCTTGATCGGATCATAAAAACCCACTTTCTGAAGATCTCTTCCTTCTCTTCGGGATCGAACATCAATTGCAACGATTCGATAGACGGCTCATCGGGATAGATGTAGATGAAAAAGAACCCCCCCCCCTAGAACCGTATAGGAAGTTTTCTCCTCGTACGGCTCGAGAAAAAATGATGTTTTGTCTATGGATAAAATTAGAATTAGAATAAATAGAAAATCCGTAAAATGAATTAGTCTATAATATAATTTCAAATTTCAATTTAACTCATAGTCATTTTTATTTAGCTGCGTTGCTGAAAAAAAATCATTTGTACTCATAACTCAAGTTCAATAATATAATAATTCTCAAATATATTAAAGATTTTTCTTTAAGATATTTTTTTATTGAGTGGTCTTTAACCCACCGTTTTTGTCTCGTTTAAAATTTATTTGGATTCTTTATTTGGATCCGTGAGACAATTGAAGTGGTGTTTCCTTGTTCTGGGATCCTTTATTTTTGTTTTAAATCATTGGGTTTAGACATTACTTCGGTGCTTCTTAATCCTTTCAAAATGGTAGCAACATACCCCTTTTGGGATTTCTTTCTATCAAAGAATCATACCGAGGTTGATTCATGCGCGATACACTGTCGATCGAAAAAGTTTTAGCCGTTCCAACAATTTTGAAAATTTGTTGGAATGGAATCCTTTCGATTTCTATATCGAAGATATACTTACGAAGTTGTTCCAATTTATTAATTGGCATTAACCCTAGATCGTTGCCCCTGAGAAATTAATAAATACTTTCTACTCGAGCTCCATCATGAACTATTTACATTAGAACCCAATAAAAAAAGAAGGGTTCTAGTAGAATAGAACAAACGACGTCGAGCCAAGAGCACCTTCATTCCTATATAAAATGGTGGATGTAACAATAAGAATCCACACCGGATCATGTCCTTCAAGTCGCACGTTGCTTTCTACCACATCGTTTTAAACGAAGTTTTACCATAACATTCCTCTAATTTGGAACCAGTATGGAATTGATTCAATTATGGAATCATGAATAGTCATTGGTTCAGTCGGTACAGAGACATAGTTATTTATATTTAATTTAAAATAGAGAATATCTACACAGATAATAAAGATTTTTCTGAAGAAATTTTAGCAAAATGCCGTCTTTTTTTGTCTGAATAGAACATTTTTCTATAAATCTCTATCTCAAAAAAATATCTAACAGAAATATTAAGAAATCCAAATATAGAAATAACATAACTAACAGAAATCGCACAAATAAAATAAATAAATTCTATTTGACTCTGCCTCTTCAAGTGACTCAATAAGATAGACTGACCATTTTCAACTTCCCAACCTAGAAGGAATCATTACAAATCTTGATAGTTGAAAAAGTTTTATACTTCTACATCATTCTTTGAGTCAAGTTTTACTCCTTTTTATTATCATAAAAAAGCAAGATCTCTGTTTCTTTTCAAATGGAATTGTCAATGATGCAAAGCAAATAAGCTAAATAGATCGAACAATAAAAAGAAATATCATTGTTAAATATTTAAATTTTCATATTTTAGGGATGCAATTTAGTTTTCACAAAAATGGAAACACTATTGTCACTGAAATAGGATAACCATACATACCTATAGGCTAAGCACTTCCTCGTTTTATATGTATTTTCATATTTTTTTAACCTGAGGTTCAGTAATCTTTCTCCAACTATGATCTATGCCCCATTTTCTATGGGTCACAAAAGGGTTCAGTTACTTTTGCATGTCATTTGAACTCGATTTAGTTTGGTTTGTGAAAAAGTCAGATATGATTCCGCAAAGAATAAAAAAAGTCTATCCAAACCTTGAAACAGAACCTTGTTGAACAAAAAAGAAGTATTAGAATACAATGGATATGCTCTGGGACGGAAGGATTCGAACCTCCGAATAGCGGGACCAAAACCCGTTGCCTTACCGCTTGGCTACGCCCCATTTCTATTTTTATTGGATACTTATACTATTAAAGAATAATATTGGTATTAAGTGTTCGTCAATTCCAGTCCAACTATAGAAAATCTTTATTCTTTATAGAATCTATTATAGATTCGTGCTAGGATTTTGGCATGTGTATCTCTAGAATTAATTCAATGGAATTTATTGATCATTACATATAATTCAATTAAGATATTGTATGAAAGTATGATTTCTTCTATTCTCCTTTGAGAATCGGAGGATTTTTGATTGAGCGGAAAAAGAAGGATTTTTTGTCTACCTTACTTTACTTCATTTTTCCTTATATCAATAACTCAATCAAAATGCAATTATCTCGACGAAAAAAATGTCTGTTATGCTTAATATCTTTAGTTTGATCTGTCTTAATTCTGCCCTTTATCCGAGTAGTCTTTTCTTGGCCAAATTGCCCGAAGCCTATGCTTTTTTGAATCCAATCGTAGATTTTATGCCAGTCATACCCCTGTTCTTTTTTCTTTTAGCCTTTGTTTGGCAAGCTGCTGTAAGTTTTCGATAAGATCTTTAATACTATCCTAGAAAATTCATATTTATTCGAGAAAAATTATAACAATTGATAAGATCAAATAAGTCTGACAGTATGAACCTTCGATTCAAACATTGAAATTCTCGGATAGCCACGAGACGCCCTATTTCCTGATTTTAATCCTTTTTACGGCGAAATACCTTATTAGCTTGGGGTACCTTACAATATCTAATTTGGGTATGAAAGTGATTTGTGGTAATCAAAGACTCTTATTACAAATTTCAACTTCATTTGAATTTCTGAACATTCTTTTCTATTTCTAGAATTCTTTTCTTGGTGTCAAAATAGGATATGTGATATAAAAATGGAGGATCTATTGTCTTTTCTCGTTTTTCTTTTTCAAAAAATGATCTTGGAGGTTGTGTAATGCTTACTCTCAAACTTTTCGTTTATACAGTAGTAATATTCTTTGTTTCTCTCTTCATCTTTGGATTCCTATCCAATGATCCAGGACGTAATCCTGGACGTGAAGAATAATTTTTTTGTTTTTTATTGCTTGATTTTATAATTTTCTTAAGATTTTTTTTTAGCTATTCCACACATTTAACAAGGAAAAAATAAAAAGGGGTTTGCAAAATTTGAAAGAAAAAATGGAAACTCATCAACGGAAACGGAAAGAGAGGGATTCGAACCCTCGGTACGAATAACTCGTACAACGGATTAGCAATCCGCCGCTTTCGTCCACTCAGCCATCTCTCCCAATTGAAAAAGATAATTACTATGTTACATTACACATCAAGTAAGGATTAAAGAAAGTATTTCTTTCACATTCTTTATCGTTATTATATAATTAGCAATTCAATTTAGATGCTCGAAAGATCCAAATAGAAAGATAAATAAAGAACACCTTCTTTCTTTTATTTTGTTCGAAGTGCCTTTTGGGCCTGGCCCGGTCAATACCCAGCCAGGCCTTTTTTTGTTCCAACGAATTCCCTTTATTTATAGGCAACATAATAGCCAATTTGGTATCTGTATAAGAATATCCGTTCTGGGGTTTACATATACCTATAATTTTTGTTATAATGGAAATTGAGAAGTATTTTTGATTAAAAAAATAAATTAAGTATGTATCAAAAAATTTTTGCTTATTCTTATGTCATTAGGCAAACCAAAATTTATATTCAAATCCAAGAATAATTCACGAATTGTCAGTCAATAAATAGTTAATGGTTCCCATAAATTTAGGCTTTTTGAGTGAAAATATACATTTGATTTTTCAATATAAAAGTGAGTGGAAGTTTTTGTGTTTTGAGATACTATACAATCAATCTAAGGGGCAGATCAAATACAATCAAAAGGGGAAAAACGGTTTATTTTCTAATTTTTCTAAATTTAGAAAAAAGGATTAAAAAGGGATGCAAGTACAATAAACTCAAGTTTACTAATCCAACTCAAAAAGGGAAATTTTTATCCTATTGTGTATCGTTTTGGCGGCATGGCCGAGTGGTAAGGCGGGGGACTGCAAATCCTTTTTCCCCAGTTCAAATCCGGGTGCCGCCTCATCAACAAACGAATCGAAATCTCTTATTCTGTTCCGCTATTTTTTTATGTTCTGGGGATTTTGTAAAAGATTGGAAATCTTTGAATCTAAAATTCAAAGAAAGATTATAATGGTCGAAGCAAGACTTCCAGATTCTCTTCTACTGCTAATGTAATGTCTATTGATTGGGTCTTGAATTACATTGGATAACCGGCCGAGAATTCCACTACTAGTTAGGAAAGTACTTTCTATACTGTAATCTACATATATAGACTCGCGAGAATCTCTGAGTGTTCAGGCATTCAATCACTATTAGATTGAGATTGGATAGATAATTTACCTTTTATAGAAAAAAAAAAGCCCAAAACAATTTTTACCCCTCGTCAAGAGTATAATATACTAATACCAACTCCTTCAGAGAGACAATCGGGAAAGGGTACGGATTATAAATCATATAGGAATTTTTAAAATCCATTTATTTGATTGATTCATCAATAGTGTTCGCCCAGAATCCCTTTTTGACTCTGGACCATTCATTCTACTATTATTAGTGAGCAATAATGGAATAATTCTATCATAGAGATAAGGGACATAATTCACATGGATATAGTAAGTCTCGCTTGGGCTGCTTTAATGGTAGTCTTTACTTTTTCCCTTTCACTCGTAGTATGGGGAAGAAGTGGACTTTAGAAGCACTCCTAATTTAGTTGAGAAATGAAAAGGTATCAATTGTTTTATAGATCGTTCTGCAACGCATTCTTTATTTAAATTGAAATAATTTTCAAATAAAAATATCTTCATTTCGAAATTCCATTAGATTCTAGTGGAGAAATGTATTCTATAACAGTAAAACAATTATTTCCGATTCATTGGAAGTTTTCAGATTCATTGGAATTGGAATATAATATAAATATATATATATATAAATGTATGAAAGAAAAGATTGGGTCCTACGTCAATTCCAAATATGGATTAATAACTACATATATTGAATTGAAGATAGAAGCATACCCTTTTTATTAGAAAGTCAAGTACAACTTTATACACTACTATAACACTAATAGAGAGTATGGTAAGTAAGAAAGAAATTTCTTACTTACTATACTCTCGGATCTCATAGAATATCGCCGATTATAGCCCCTTGATTTCAGCAAAAATAGAATACTTTTCTTTTGATTTCTTCAAAGAATTCAGAAGTCGAGTTTCATTTAAAGTAATTAATTAATTATTTTGACTTACTGTTTTTACGTAAATTATAAGTAGAAAAGCAGTAGGAACTAAAATGAACAGTGCAGTAGCAATAAATGCAAGAATATTTACTTCCATAATCTCATCGTTTTTTTTTATTTCACAATACAATAACTCGGGATTTAATCCCATAGAGATGATAAATCTTTCACCTGTCAATTCAATGAATGCATTACCTATCGATGATATTGAATCGGATCAATATCATGAATAACAATATCTGAGCTATTAAATTAATTAGTCGTGGAGAATTAATAGTATATAACATATGAAGATCTTTTATCCATACCGAATCCAAGAGAGGATTCCCGGACCAATCAAAAATTCCTTTATTTATCCTTCTTTTCTGTTCTTTCTTTTCTATAACCTACCTTAGGTCTTCCTTGTAGAACCATCAAATGAAGTATAATCTAACCCGTCCATTTCCATTAACTACAAAACCCCACCAACAAACAATACAAGCGAAGTGGAAAAAGACAGGAATTAGGTTTTAAATTTTAGTGATCCTCTTTTCTTTGGAAGACAAAACAAAGAAGTATGAGAAAGACGAGTCGCGGCAGAAAAGATGAAATATTCTGTCAACTTCACTATTTTAGTTATTTTCATTTTATTTTAGGGTGTGTTCTTTCTTCGAGAGAATCCTGAAAAAAAAAAGAGGGAAACGCCTTCGGAATTCAATTATTCTCTCTGCCCCTTCATTTCACAGAAAATGGAGAGGCGAATTGATGTACTTATTGGATCCGTCGGGACTGACGGGGCTCGAACCCGTAACATCCGCCTTGACAGGGCGGTGCTCTAGCCTATTGAACTACAATCCCAGGGAAATAAGAAGAGACCTAGCAGAAAATTTAGATTCTTTTTTTTATTCTCTTGTCTTGTATCAGGTATTTCTTAAGAACAAGAGGGTTATACCATCTGATAGTAGATTGGCGAATTGTTGGGCCGAGCTGGATTTGAACCAGCGTAGACATATTGCCAACGAATTTACAGTCCGTCCCCATTAACCACTCGGGCATCGACCCAACGCCTAATTCATTTTAGACGTTCCATAATCAACTTCCTTTCGTCTCCCAAGTAGACTTGACAAATACATATCACTTGAAATCAAATATAACATTTGATCTAAAATAGAAAGTCTCTTCTGAGTAGACTAATAGAAGGACTTGACAAATACGGATCACTTGATAGAAAATCCCACTCCTATAGTCTTTAGTCTTGGTATACCCCCAGAGGGACTTGAACCCTCGTTTTCTCCGTGAAAGAGAGAGGTCGTAACCACTGGACCATAGGGGCCTATGCCACCTTCATTCATAAATCAACTAGAAATGGGTAATAAGACAAATACCATAGATAACTAAGGCCACCTTAACTTAATATAACTCAGGCCTAGAGCCGCCTTTAGGATTTAGGTGATGCATAGGATATAAATAAAAGGGAAAAACTCGTTAACTATTCTGAGGATTAATGGTAATCAAACTTTACCATTAAACTATACAATCTTGAAACTTGATTTCATTGGTCTTTCTCGTCTTTATCTTTCTGATTCCCAAAGGGTTATGCGTTGGATCCAAGATCCTTCACTCCGCAGTAGATTCAAGGTGGTTTACCAAACTATGATTTGTTCGGTCAAATTATATTGAGCCCTAAGTCATACTGTCAATTAACGACACGACACGACAGGACAAGAGGGCAATAAAAGAAGAGAGAAGACGGAGATCTAGATTAGCTATACCCGCGTTAATAATAATATAAGTTAATAAATACAACATTCATACAGTTTTCTGGTATTCAATATTGAAGTAGATTAGAATATCTATGCCGTTATTATACATTATAATATAAGAAACTTAATAAGTTTTGATATTATAAATCCCAAAGCATTGTAAGCCTAAGTGGGAGAATTGGGTTTCTAGGACTGTTTTATCAATTCTGTTTCGGTTG